ACATTGATCCACAAGAAGCTCAGCAAACTCTTGAAATAGCAGAAGCTAACTTGAGGAAAGCGGAAGGCAAGAGACAAATAATCGAGGCAAATCTAGCTCTCAGACGAGCTAGAGCACGAGTAGAGGCTATCAATGTGATTTCGTAACTATAACCCGTTGGCGGTGCGCCCGAATAATCAAAAGAAAAACTTCTGTATAAACAGAAATTCTGTTTATACACTTTATTTTTTAATTCTGCCAATTGACTAGAATCATAAATGGAATCGGATTCTATCTAATACAACGAAAAATTTTCAAATTCAACAATGAACTAGAGAAAGAGAAATAGAATGGAATGGAAAATATCAAAAATCAATAAAATTAAGGCGGCTAGAAAAACTTATTAGATACCATGGATTCGGATATCTAATAAGTTATACCTACTATTGGATTTGAACCAATGACTCCTGCCGTATGAAAGCAATACTCTAACCACTGAGTTAAGTAGGTCAGTTAGAATCAAAAAGAGAAAGAAATGGAACCCATCACATCGATGGATTATAAATGTAATATTATTTATAAGCAATACCGATCAAAGAGATAAAAGTTGGATCATGTAATATTCATCTTGACAAGAAATTATTGACATGATAAAATATATATCACAAGCAAAAGGGCTATAGCTCAGTTAGGTAGAGCACCTCGTTTACACGCGCGCCGATGTTTTTTCAGAGGAGTACATTATGGAATCAAACAACTTATTGAGAAGTTGATGTCTTACTCCATGACTTTTAGGGAACAAGAGAACAATAGCCTGACAAAAGATTCGGTCCAATTTAGGTGCCCCTTTTCTATTTATATTTTTAGATTTTAGGCAACCAATAGAACCCATTATTGATTTAAGATATTGATAAGGGGAATACTAACTCTATTCAATGCTAGGCATAATGAGTATAAAGACCTCAAAAAATTCTTTTTTCGTCCTATCTTATGAACTTTAAGGTGTATGAAGTTTCATATTGGATTTTTTAAATAAAAGGGGGGCGATGGAGACTTCATTTAACTTAGGTTGATCTAAGCCAAAAGCAAACCTACGTCAGGATAACCTTCTTTGAAACACTTCGGTAGTGCTCTCAGATCGGAATCCAAATAAGAAATCAGAGCACATGGAGCCATCTTCTTATCTTCTTGTCAAGAGAATTATGGTAGACTAACTGATTATTTATATCAGTTAATGGAAGAGCCCAATGCAAAAAAATGCATGTTGGGTCTTTGAAACAGTTCGAATCATTTTGAGAATAATCAGTTTGATCTGTTTTACCGAGAAAGTCTACGGTTCGAGTCCGTATAGCCCTAAAAAAAATGAAATAAAATTCAAATACAAAGATACAAAGACAAAAATTGTATAGTTTTTATTTCTTCATTATTGTATTGTTTGTAACTAGCCGCTTGCAATTGCTTGGTTTATCGAAAAACGAAAAAAAAAGCATTCTCATAAGCTTGCTCGCAGGAATCATTCAGGATAGAGTATAAAGCCGAAATCAAAAAAAGTGCACTTCAATAGAACCAATAGCTATTTTTTTTTTATCTTGTCTTGGCTAAACAAACCCAATTTTCTTTCCTAAGTCAATTACATTAGGAATTTTCCCTTTTCCTATCCGCAATCAAAAAGAGTTAGTGATACTTTTTTTCTTTGTCTTTGGGATACCCGCCTAAGCCTAATGAATTTTTGGAGTCAAAATCATGACACGAACTCATTTAAAAACAAATTCCAACCTAACTCAACAAAAATCAAATCTACTCGTAAGTTACACGGATTTAAAAACGACTTACTCTATTTATAGACAAGCTGGAGTTTGAAAAATTAGGATCTTTATTAACTTTCATTATTAACATTTAACATTGTAAAATGGGCTCTTCTTTATATTGCTATACTAGGTAAGGTATAGCAATAAAAGAAAGGAGTCTTTTATTGCCCTAACATTGAATTGCTAAATTGAATAATTAATAAATTGAATTAATATTATTGAATTAATAATTGAATTAATTTTAATTAATATATTTATATAAATTTCTAAATGAATATAGAAGTAGAATATAGAGAATAGAAATAGAATATATAGAATAGAAGTCGAATTTAGTTAATATAAGATCCTATTCCATTAATGTTTAATATTATTATTATTTATTATTATATTTTATTTTTATATTATATAGGTGGAGGTACTATATTACATATAGAATATAGTATTTTCTATTTTTATATAGATTTTATATGGATTTTATATAGATTTTATATGGATTGGTATTTTATTTAATTAGTATTTTATTCAAAATTCTATTTTGAATTCTTTTTTTTTATAGATTTTTATAGAGAATCCGAAGTGAGATGAAAAATCGAGAAAAGAGTCTTATTTGTATAATCGAGAAAAGAGTCTTATTTGTATAAAGTATAAGAGCAAGATCAATATATATTTATAATTGATATCGAAATAAAAATAAAATTTAAGTAAATGGAACA